AGAAAAGGCCCGGGAAACGCGGCGGCATAGGAACCACGGGACCCAAACCTAGTAAAGGGAAAAGGGAAGATAGCTCCTGCGCACCAGCTGAAAAAGCCCTTTCCCCTTTCTCTAAGTTGTTGGTAAGCGAGAAAACTACAAGCGCGTTAGCTAGCAAAGCGGACTCTATACAAGCGCGCTAGCTTGTAGTTTGAGAGCCAGCAAGCTACGGCGAGAAAGCCAGAGCGAGCAAGCAAGCGTAGGTGCTGAAAGCCTACGCGCGCGTCTCGGCGGATTCTTGTTTTGTTGCTAGCGCGCGTAGGCTCGATAGAGTTCGCTTGCTCTCTGGCGCGCGTAGGGTCGGTCGTTCCTCCCCTGAACTTGCTCCCCTACGCTTGCTCGCTCCGGCTTTCGAGCCTACGCTTGCTCCAACCTATACGAAGGACTTTTGAAGCCCTTTGTATGGCTTGGGTTGCTGGATACGGGATCCTCGTAGTAGGCTGGACCAACATCCAGCCGAGAGAGGGCAGCCTTTAGAAGCAAGAGGTTGGGAAACCAAGAGAACGCTTCGCGTTTTCTTATCTTCTTCCCGCCCGCGGAGTAGCACAAAAAGAGGGATGAGCTTTATTGACCCAATGAGTTACCTATAATAATACCTGGGGATCCGCGCACTGTGAAAAGAAAGGCTGACGCGACGGGAAACCGGCCACTAGTTACAAAGCTCCAATAAGGTCTCGAGAGAGCTATCACAGTCAGGTGCGAAGCAATTAGCCCCTATTTGGTTAGTACCCCTCTTCCAATTTAGGGGGTTGAGGCGAGAAATGGCTTGATGAACCGTTCCCTTCGCCACGCGCCGGCCCCATTCACGTGCAACTCGTAGAAGCTGTAAGTACACAGTGCCCCGCAACTATGAATAGTATAGTGGGGTTGAAGCACGAGAGTGTCCGCCCATTCTTTCAAGTAGGCCACTTTTTCCGGAACGCAGTCCGGGATAACCGTGACCGTGTATATATATAAATAAAGAAATTTGGAAGCTGTCATTTCGAAATGTCCGCTTCAACCGCTCTTTCACCTCCCAGCAAGCGTAGGCTAGAACGGAGCGAGCAAGAGAGCAAGCGTAGGCTAGAACGGAGCGAGCAAGAGAGCAAGCGGCGAGAAAGAGCAAGCGGAGGCGGAGGCGAGAAAGAGCAAGCAAGCTCCGGGGAGCAAGCGAACTCTATCGAGCCTACGCGCGCTAGCGACAAAAGACGACGCGCGCTCCGGCTTTCAAGCCTCCGCTTGCTCTCGTGCGCGCGTAGGGTCGTTCCTCCCCAGCAAGCGTAGGCTTGAGCTCGAAAGCCGGAGCAGCAAGCGGAGGCTAGACCGGAGCGAGCAAGAGAGCAAGCAGAGGTCCGAAAGGACCCGAAGCGCGCCAAAGAGCAAGCGTAGGGTCCGAAGGAGAGCAGCAAGCAATGCGGACTCTATACGCGCGCACTAGCGCGCTCTTTCGAGCCTCCGCTTGCTCTTTGGCGCGCTTCGGGTCCTTTCTCCCCAGCAAGCGGAGGCTCGAAAGCCGGAGCGCGCTAGTGCGCGCGTAGTTTTCTCGCTGGCTCTCAAGCCTCCGCGCGCTAGTGCGCGCGTATAGAGTCCGCTTCGTTCGCGTCTGCGCTCTTATAAACGCCGCGCGCTCAGGAAGGGTCTTTTTCACTTCTTAAGTGCGCGCATACTACGTTTTCTCGCATGCTCTCAATCCTACGCGCTTTTGTCGCTAGCGCGCTCTCCGTTTTCTCGCTTTCTCCGTTTTCGAGCTTTACCAAAAATGTCTTTCTTGTACTTCAGGGGCAAAGAGAAGCGCTTTTGCTACTGAGAAAGCGAACGGTCAGCGCAAAGGTTCAAGACTTAGCCGAACGTTAGAAAAGCGTCATTCTCGTAGCGAGGCGCTTCGAGTTAACGAAAGGCTGTAGTAGCGCTGAAGCCCTATGTGCTATAATGCTGAGCCAAGGACGCTCCGCCTTATCTATAGAAAGAGTCAACTGAGTTCTGAACGAATTAGCTCCTTGGTAATGGCTCAATCTATAGATAGAAAGCCCTATGATGGGAAACTACCACGTTAGGTCTGGAGAGAGATGGGACCGGTTATAGTTTAGGGGGAGGAGATGCAAGCTTTTTCTTTCAATAGCCGGTCAAATGACTACAGGATCATCGGTCTACTCTACCTCAATTCACCATTTCGAACTTTATACAGAAGGTTTTTCCGTACCAAGTCCTTCTACCTATACTGCAGTTGAAGCACCTAAAGGAGAATTTGGTGTCTTTCTGGTCAGTAATGGAAGCAATCGTCCCTACCGTCGTAAAATAAGAGCACCTGGCTCTGCCCATTCACAAGGACTCGATTCTATGTCCAAACATCACATGCCAGCAGATGTGGTCACCATCATTGGTACTCAAGATATTGTGTCTGGAGAGGTGGATAGATAGGATTGCTAGTTGCTCGATCAGGACCCTAGCTTTATTGCGAGCCAAAAACCTTCATTTTTCAATTATTACTTGCTGGGTCGGAGCGTAGACGAGCGAGCAGAGCCCAGGTAAGACGAATCTGTTTACTTTTTTTTAGTTATCTTCCCGACCAGCAAGCAGAGGGTCCGAAAGGAGAGCGAGCAAGCGAGAAAAGGTAGTATTCGCGCAGACGCTCTCGAGAAAAGGTAGAGCGCAGACGCTCTCGAGAAAAGGGAGAGCGCAGACGCGAACGAAGCGGACTCTATACGCGCGCACTAGCGCGCGGAGGCTTGAGAGCCAGCGAGAAAACGGAGCGCGCACTAGCGCGCGGAGGCTTTCGAGCCTCCGCTTGCTCTTTGGCGCGCTTCGGGTCCTTTCTCCCCGGAGCTTGCTCTTTGGCGCGCTTCGCTTCCAGCGCCTACGCTTGCTCTTTGGCGCGCTTCGTCCTTCGGACCCTACGCTTGCTCTTTGGCGCGCTTCGCTTCCAGCGCCTACGCTTGCTCTTTGGCGCGCTTCGTCCTTCGGACCCTACGCTTGCTGGGGAGGAACGACCCTACGCGAGCAAGAGAGCAAGCGGAGGTCCGGAACGACCCTACGCGAGCAAGAGAGCAAGCGGAGGTCCGGAACGACCCTACGCGAGCAAGAGAGCAAGCGGAGGGGAGGAACGACCCTACGCGAGCAAGAGAGCAAGCGGAGGCTCGAAAGAGCGCGCGTCTGCGCGCGTATAGAGTCCGCATTGCTTGCTGCGTAGGCTTTCTATTCTATTAGAGCCTACGCTTGCTCGCTTGCTCGCTCCGGGTCCTGTATCCCCAGCAAGTTCAGGTCCGGTCCGGAACGACCGACCCGGAGCGCGCCAGAGAGCAAGCGAAGGCGCTGGAAGCGAAGCGCGCCAAAGAGCAAGCGGAGGCTCGAAAGAGCGCGCTAGTGCGCGCTCCGTTTTCTCGCAGGCTCTCACGCCGGAGCGCTTTTCTCGCTAGTGCGCTCTCCGTTTTCTCGTTCGCTAGCGCGCTTGTATTTCCGTTTTCTCGCTTTCCGTTTTCTCGCTAGCGCGCTTTCCGTTTTCGAGCTCCCCGCAACTTCAACCAAAGCTATATCTTAAACAGAATAAAGCGAAGGAGACCCACTTCCCACTTCTCCTTCCCCGCCCCATTTCTGGGGCGGGCCTCGCCTTTGAAGGCTACATTCGATCCCAAATATGTCAATTCTGAATCGACAATCCAATGAAGGGGCCCGCCTTTCACCTCTACGCCCGTCTTCTAGTTGTAAAGTAAAGCTCCTTACTTTTTTTGTGAAGACCGGATTGGGTGGCTTGCTATATAGCACTCTCTTTCATTCCATGTTGAGAGTAGACCTGGAAGGAGCAAGCGGAGGGTCCGAAGGAGAGCGAGCAAGAGAGCAAAAAAAGAATAAAGTAGGCTCGAAAGCAAGCGGAGGGGCTGGAAGCGGAGCGCGCTAGCGTACTTGTAGTTTTCTTGCTAGCGCGCGTAGGCGTGAGAGCCAGCAAGCGAACTCTATCGAGCCTACGCGCGCGGATTCTTGTTTTGTTGCTAGCGCGCTCCGGCTTTCTATCGAAAGCCGTAGCTTGCTTTCTCGCTAGCGCGCTTGTATTTCCGTTTTCTCGCTAGCGCGCTTTCCGTTTTCGAGCTTGGCTCGGGTCTGCATCCGAGTTCTGTATTTCTTCCTTTATATTTGACCGGGGTTTCCATACGTGAGGTCTCTCGGAGGGAGTGGATTCCTAAGAATACTTTGCTTGCCGTTCTTTTCTCTTTTTTTGTCTTACCACTATCACTTTGAAAGCCGGGCCGGTTTTTCCCCACTACCCAATTACGTTACGACCACTCAACAAACTTGGTTGACGAACATGGTTTATGCGCCGCTAATGTAGCGGCTTGTCGAGCATTTGACAAACTCACACCATCCATTTCAAATAGGATTTGTCCCGTGGACACACGAGCAATCCAACCCGTCGGATTTCCTTTTCCTCTTCCCATTCTGACTTCTGTAGGTTTCCCGGTAATAGGGAGATCTGCGAGAACTCTTACCCATATCTTACCATTTCTTCGGGATTGTCCGCTCATAGCACGATGGAAGTGTCCGATTGTAGCCCGACGCGCTGCTTCAATGGCTCGATATGAAAGACGACCAGCTCTACAACTTTGAGTTCCATATCTTCCATAACTAAGTTGTATACCATCCGTTTTGCAACCTCTACTACATTTGCCTTTACGATATTTTTTATATTTTGTACGTTTCGGATATAGCACGTCCCTTTTGACTATATGAAATCCACACTTTGACACCTAAGATTCCGTAACGAGTAGATACTTCCGCAGGAGCATAATCGATTTTCTGGTTAAATACATTACGAGATGTTTTTCCATACTTTCCGCATTCAGTTCTAGCAATTTCTGCACCTTCTGATCGACCTGAACAGAGAGTCACTCTTACCTAAACTCTCCCTCCGAAATGGAGTAAGAGATACCGAAAATAGAGGACCCTTATTCGGTAAGCATCCCTGATCAGAGGTACCTCTAACTGGGGGATAA